TGTACAACAGCCCTTCCTATCTGATAGAAAAGGATCCCCTGCTCCTGAACCGGTTTTACTTCGGCTCGCAAATCCCAAGTTTTTCTATGAAGAGCATATCTAATTGTAGTAGTGTCTATAATTGATTTCTTCTGTGTAATACTAATCGCTAGGGCATCGTTGGTAAGTCCTACAAGATCTGGTACACTGGGACCCAAGGTTGTGCACTCGAATCCATTAGGATGGAACATTTTATTTTCCAAGTGAAATCCCCTAGTATATGAAAGGGTGAAAAGGCACTTTCGTTGTTCTGGAAGAAGAAGCCTTCGCATCTTAATGCATGTATTTAATTTATCCGGACCTATTAGAGCGGGATCCACTTTTTGGGGAATATCAGTCGAAGCAATAACAAGAATATCATTTTTAGTGGAACCTCTTTCACAATCCCCGGAGAGATGGTTCACTAATAGACCGAGGGATAAGTAATCCGACTCATTCGAATCCAGCTCATGAATGTTTGGAATCCATATTATGCAAGGAGACATTGCTTTTGCGAATTCGAATTGAAGGGTGATATAAAATTCGTCTATTTCGTCGTCCAGCATCTGATACACAAGTGGCACATTCGTCCCAGTAGTTAGCAACTCCGTCATCTCGCTATCAGCAAAATCTTCCATATCACCAGGCTCATAATCGTCCATATCACCAGGCTCATAATCGTCACTGTCACGATCCTCATAATCGTCACTCTCACGGTCAAAAAAATCAAAAAAACTGTCCTCGTAATCGTCCGCCTCGTCACCATACTCATCATAAAAGCCACTCTCGTCAATATCAAAACCGTTAGGAATCTTGTTACGCATGCGCTTGTTCAGCAATACTGTAATGCAAGGAACATAGGAGTTTGTCGCTAGGTATTTGACCAAATAGGATCGTCCAGTTCCTATAGAACCTATCATTAAAATACCCCCAGAGGGGGATAGGGCTAAGCGGAGCGAAAAGGGTTTTCCATGAGATGCGAAATTCAAACTATTAGCCCCGCACGCGTTTTGTGAATAAGCGATTGTCTGATAATGAGCAAGGAATATCCGTCTTTCTGCTACACAGGATGTATTGCACTCATAATTCATTAGATCCTTTTTCTGAATGTCAACTAAGTGTTGTAAGTAAATTGCTCCCGGTCGTTCAACCATTTGATAAGCAGAGCCATTCGTTAATAAAGGATCACTATGAGTCAAACTCAATAGAATTTGATCAATCCTTTTTTCTCTCGTTAAGGCGGAAAACGGAACCAAGATTTCTCTTTCTTTATCCTCAATCGCATCACAGTTCCCGATCCAGGATTCTATTTTATCGTCAATCAAAGAACAAGGACCGTTCACATTTTCTATTATTTGATCATAACGATAACGTTGACCAGAACAGAGAGAAGAGAAATCCCCTAGCTCTGTTATCAATGAATGGAGCTCTTTACTTGTATGACTTAGATGTCTCGTATTTTTCAAAAAAGCGATTCGATTGATGGGATTTGGTGTGATACTGAGGAGATCGAAGAGATGGATACGAAAAGATTTGCGCCCAACCCGTAGCATCTTGCCGCTAGAGGCAGACACCCATAGTGCTTCTAGATAATATACTAATTTGTCCAGAGCAACTAGAAAGAGCTTCTTTAAAGAATGCTCTTCGGGGGACATATCCAGAAGTGTTCGCAACTCCACGATGTATGATGGAATCATCAAAGATTGGGCCCTTGCGAAATCTCTCTGTAACTCACTAAAGGCTCCTCGGGAAAAAAAGATAAGGTGTGAAAAAAGGAGATATCCAGCAACAAGAAAAAGGAAAAGGGTTAAATAGAGGAGCTCCCGAACATTTGACCATCTCGGATCTGTCGATATCGATGGTGACTCATTATTTCGATGAATCCTTTCTTGATACGGAAGAAGCTTATGGAAACACTTACTCGAAATCTCATCACTTATCCGATTCCATTGTGCAAGACACAATTTTTCCTGAAGAATTCGCCATGATGTTCCGCATGGATCAGATATAGCATGACAAATGGATACAAATTTTGGACTGCTCCTTAGTAGCGGCACTAGGTATGATAACCAAGTATCTAAAAACATCAACTTTAGCAAATTGTACCCTGTCAAGGTAAGGCTAAATGGCATACGTGTTTTGAATAGATTCCAGTTTGAGAGAATTGAAGAAACCCTATCTCCTTGCAAGGCTCTATCCATCTGCACTTTCTCAACCCATTGCTTTAGATAAAGACTCTGTTTTTTCTTTTTCCTCTTTTCGGATGAGAAACCTTTCCATTTCTCAGAATGACTCAAACCCATGTTTGAATTGAAATTGAGATACTGATACAAGTTCTTCCCTTCTGAATCAGATAGATTCATATCTGAAAGAGGTTGACAATAAGTTCTTTCAAAATTGACTATCTGTCCCTCTGTTAGAGGTGTTCCAGAAATGTCTGCGATCGAGTAAATAGCTCTACGAACTAATGGATCAGATCGCATTGCAAGGTGTAAATATTTGTAAAAGTTATACCTTTCGTCACCACTTTGTGGAAAATCCTTAGGTATGAATATGTTAGATACCTGTGACTCGATTGGTGAAATAGTATCTCTCTCCAAAAAATCATGTTTTTTTTTGTCGCCGCACAAAGAAAATTTTGTGTTGCGAATGAACAAGATATTGAGGAATTGTCCATACGTAAAATCCAAATTCTTGATACGGGCCCTTTCCACATAAAAGGGGAAGCTTTTGTTACAAAAGAAGCCGAAGTCATGTGGATTATTCAAGAATCGAAGTCGATTTGCTTTATAAAAAGAAGATATCAATGAACTTCTATGAAATGGTTTCACGGGATTCAACCAATTGTCTTGATCGTGGGATATCATTGAGAAATAGGAATCCAAAGATTTCCCGCGATTATTTCTAGTATGGAATGAGTCAATCATCCCCTCTGGTTTCTTATTGAACAATAATTTCGATTTTTGGGAAGTCTCATGATCATCGAATAAGAATGGGTTCAATTTTTTCAAATAAACGAGTTGAAGACCTATTGATTCTAAGAACTGCTTGCCGAGTCGATCATTCGGACCTTTCAATTCAGAGACGCGGATCTCGGACCTCTGAAAGGGGGGGGGATTCCCGAAACTCACAAAGAAAAAAGGAAGTGAGTTAGACAAAAAAAGAAGTAACTTGGAGAAAACGAAAGGAAGGAACTTAGACAAATCTTTTTTGTCGATAACCTCAGAAGGAAGGAACTTAGACAAATCTTTTTTGTCGATAACCTCAGACCGATCACTCCAATATTGGTTAATATCACTCCAATATTGGTTAATACGTGATCGATATCGATCACGTATTGATTGATATCGATTACGTATTGATCGATATCGATCGAAGACCACTTGAAAACGGCTCTTCTGCTCAGAAACGAAATGTTCCAAATGTTCCTGGAAATTCTTGCTCCCATTGGACCATTTGTATCTATATGCATTAGGATCCCGATTCACGGATCTCTCGGTTCGAGAAATCAAAATAAGAGGATCGGACCCTTTCTTTTGACTCTTTTTCAAATTCGATAAATGTTGGTTGATCGTATATTTCATAAAAGTTCTATGATTCAGAGTATCATTTCCTATTTGATCCCTTTGAATTCCATATTCGAAGTTGCGATCGGATCGATTCATTAAAAAGAATCGATTCAATACATTTCTTATGTACCCATGGGTGCTATATTGGATTTGAATCAGATTTCGGATCCATCTATATTGATTGACTGCCTCCACGATGTTGTTGCTAGCAAATACCACTATTTTTGGTTTTGGATCTTCCAAATCATTCCCGCAGGAGATCTGGACCCACCTTTTTCTGATCCTTCGATAAAAAGATTCATTCTCTTCGTAAAAAACAGGAGGTAGAACCAATAAAGATTTCTTTTTCGATTCATCCCTGGAGTTGAATACCTCAGCCAAGAATTGTTTTTGATCCAATACGGAAGAATCAATAGAAAAGGCAAATCCCTTATGATACACCAGATCCGGCTCGGTTATTGATAGAGTGAATAGATCTGCCATTTCTTGAAATCTCTCTTCTGAATCCAGTTCATCCTTCGGAACCATATCACATCCCGGATCTGATGAAATAGGATGAATTGAGACGGTCTTTTGTAAATACGTAATTGTCTTGAATAGATTCACTATTTCTTTATTTTCCGATCGCCGGGAAGGGACAAAAGAAACATCTTGTTCTTTCTTCAACAATTTCTGATCCACAGTGGACCTCTCAGTAGGATTCGAGCCCAGATAAAGTTCTGACCATTCGTCAGAGAAAAAAGAAAGAATGGATCTTGTAGGATTCCCAAGAAATTCTTCGATTTCTTCCGGAGGGAGATGATTATTCATCTCCTTCTCACCTTCCGTGAATAGCCGGGACTTCGAGGAAGATCCAGAAAGGCATTTAGAGAATCGGTCTGATTCTATCTCTATTCGTTCCGTTTGAAGAAAGGAAGGATTCAAACGCCTCGATCTTTCTTTTAGTTGTTGAATCTCTCTTTGATTGATCAATGTGTGATATTCCGAATCCTCCGTGCCAATGGAATCGAAATGATCTCTGGATTGATCAGAAGATCCTTTCAGTTGGCTAGAATCCCTCCTTTTTCCGATCCAGTTCCTCCACCACCGCTTAGTTATTGGGAGAACCCGAGTACTCTCTTTCGGATTTGGGAGAACCCGAGTACTCTCTTTCGGATTTGGGAGAACCCGAGTACTCTCTTTCGGATCCAGGAAACAACTCTCAGAGATCCTTTTTCCTTTTGGAAGATGCAGGAGCGAAACAATCAACCTATTGATATTGGAAGACAGAAAAGAGTCGTCCAATGTATCATTTCTGGGCCCAACGGAATTCATAGGTATAGGAAGAAGCCCTGTCAAATAGAGATTTTTTCTTTCGATCATATTTCGATTGTTAATACGATATATAAGGACCGCTACCAAAAATAGTACTAC